CTTCTATTATTTTATCTTGGCTAATTGTAACAAATGGGTGTTGATACATAATATTTTTTAAAAACTGATAACATATAAATACTAAATATACACATCAGTTTGTACAAATTAAAGATTAATGTGTAATGTTGGGGTTTTGTTGTTTTTATGAGTTTTGTAAGATTGTTAGTTACCTTAGGGCTTTAAGGGGGTTGGGGGGTTTTTTTATTAAAAACAGAAGAAGGGGCGACTTATAAGGGATATAGTATCTATTATGCTCTAGAAAGAGATTAATGTGGTTCTTGAGTAATGTAATTCTAACACTACATCATTATTATTTATATAAGGAACGAATGTTCCACCTTCTATCATAGGGCCGTGTGCACTCTGAAATGTTCACGAAAGGAGAAAAAAAAAGATACCAGCTGCCCCTGTGGAGAGAACGCTCGGCTTGGGGGGTAACGAGTCGAAGGTTTAACACCATTAGTCAATGTAAGCGTCGATGAAAGTGTACGGATTAATAAATGTATGGACCTGAAGTAGGAGGAGATGCCAGGAATAATTCACCTTTTAGGTAGCAACCCTACAATGAGGGCTCCTGACCATCAAGAACCGTTATCCTTAAGGAATATACTGGTTGGTGGTCTCTTACTACATAGAATGGTTTATTTAATAGTATTTGGAGTCCTGGTATATCATTACTCATGAGGTTTGTGTTAGGTATATAAATCTCTCAGTACTTAATATGTTAGTGTACTTTTGATATTTAGTGGTTTATGTCTACCTTAGTTTTATGTAATTATTTTATGGTTTATATAAATTAATGGTGTTAATACATAAAATGTTCTAGAAAATTAATAGTATGCACTATATATATATATATAAATATTTCATATATGTACCAGAAAATATTTTAATTTTAGAATACCAGCTTTGGGAGCCGGCGGTGGGAGTTCAATTCTCCTTTTTCTGAGCAGTGGGGAGGGTTTTAACCTCCGGCCTCCGGTTTACAAAACCGGCGCTCTAATACTGAGCTACAAATGCAATTTCATTTAAGAACTTTATTTTCTGCTCAACCTGATAAAGGTAGAGCTGCTAAAAAGATAAGGAAGTAGATAACAGACGCTAGTTGGCCGATTAGAATGTAAGGGGGTTCTACAGGCATTCCCCCAATCCATGTTAAGATGATTATATCTGCAACTAATGCCCAGAATATAAGTTGGCCAAAGGGTCGGAAGGTGAGTCCTCGTTGTTTGGATGTATGAAGAATTGGAACTAGTATTAATACTAAAATTGAGAATAATAAGGCTAGTACGCCTCCTAATTTGTTTGGAATTGATCGAAGGATAGCGTAGGCGAATAGGAAATATCATTCGGGTTTAATATGAGGCGGAGTTACTAGCGGGTTGGCTGGTGTAAAATTGTCAGGATCCCCTAAAATATTCGGGGTAAATAAGGCAATTGATGTAAGGGCAATAAGGAGGGCGGCAAATCCTAGTAAGTCCTTATATGAGAAATAAGGGTGGAAGGAGATTTTATCTGCATCGGAGTTGATACCTGCAGGGTTATTTGAGCCTGTTTCATGGAGGAATAGTAAGTGAACTATTGATGCGGCTGCTACAATAAATGGAAGTAAAAAGTGGAATGCGAAGAATCGGGTTAAAGTAGCATTATCTACGGAAAACCCTCCTCATACTCATTGGACTAAATCATTGCCGATATATGGTACGGCAGATATTAGGTTGGTAATAACTGTGGCTCCTCAGAAGGATATTTGTCCTCAAGGTAATACATATCCTACGAATGCAGTGGCTATTACAAGAAGTAATAGTACAACTCCAACGTTTCAAGTTTCTTTATATAAGTATGATCCGTAATAAAGCCCTCGTGCGATGTGTAAATAAATACAAATAAAAAAGAATGATGCTCCATTAGCATGTATATTGCGAATTAATCAACCGTAGTTAACATCTCGGCAGATATGTGTTACTGAAGAAAATGCGGTTGCAATATCTGAGGTGTAATGCATTGCTAGAAATAATCCTGTGAGGATTTGAGCGCCCAAACATAGTCCTAATAAGGACCCAAAATTTCATCATACAGAAATATTTGATGGTGCAGGTAGGTCTACTAGGGCATTGTTGGCAATTTTGAGAATGGGATGAGTTTTTCGAAGGTTGGCCATTTGAGTTTTTATAGTTGAATTACAACGGTGGTTTTTCAAGCCATTAGTCCTGGTTAGAATCCTGGTAAAAATTATGACTTATTTGATGTTTTTGTTATTAATAGGGTTGATTTTTGGTTTAATTGCAGTGGCTTCTAACCCATCGCCATATTTTGCTGCTTTAGGTCTAGTGGTTGTAGCTGGTATGGGTTGTGGTGTTATGGTAAGTTTTGGGGGGCCTTTTTTGTCGTTAGTATTATTTTTAATTTATTTAGGAGGAATATTAGTTGTTTTTGCATATTCTGCCGCTCTAGCTGCCGAACCATATCCTGAGAGTTGGGGTAATTGATCTGTTGCAGTTTATGGGGCTTTATACTTAACAGGAGTGATTTTAGTTTTATTTTACTTTTATGGGGGGTGGTATGAGAGTTCTTGAGTACCAGTGGATGAGTTGTCAGGTCTGTCTTTATTTCGAGGAGATATATCTGGGGTAGCTTTAATATATTCTTCAGGAGGATGAGTGTTGGTGATTAGTGCTTGGGTTCTTTTGTTAACCCTATTTGTTGTATTAGAGTTAACACGGGGTCTTGCTCGTGGTACTCTTCGAGTGGTTTAAATTAATAATACTATGGCAAGGGTAAAGGTTAGAATAAATAGTATTAGGTAGGTTTTGATTATACCTTTTTGGGCATTACTTGTGGATGTAATTAGGGGTCGATTTATAGTTGATGTAGCTTTAGGGCCAATTTTTTCTAACCACGTTAAATCAATAGTTTGTGAGGCAATGTTTTGTCCTAACTGAAGTGATAGTTTAGTAGGTAAACGGTGGGTAATGGATGGGTAGAATCCTAATATGTTGGAGAATAAGTGAGGGGTTTGTTTGGGGTAAATGTTTAGTTGTTTTGATGTATTACGGGCTATTTCTAGGGCTGTAATTAATCCGATTACTGTTACAATTAGAGCGGCTATTTTAGCATAGGAAGGTATAGTTATAATTGGATTTTTTATAGGTGTTATATTTGATGTAATAATTAAACCTGCGATAATACTTCCTCAAGCTAATCGTTTAATTGGGTTAATAACTGGTTCACTGTTTTCGTTAATTGGTGATAGGGGGTTAAATCGTGGGTAACCTATAGTTACAAAGTAAACAATTCGTAGGCTATAGACTGCTGTGAATGAGGTGGCAATAAGAGTTAATAGAAGGGCTCAGGCGTTTAAATAAGAGGTGTTTATTGATTCAATAATAGCATCTTTAGAGAAGAATCCTGCTAGAAAAGGGGTTCCTGTTAGTGCTAGGCTACCTAGAGTTAGTGAGGATGAGGTGAAAGGGGTGAGAAAGTGTATTCCGCCTATTTTTCGAATGTCTTGTTCGTCATTTAAACTATGAATTAATGAACCAGAGCATAAGAATAATATTGCTTTAAAGAAAGCGTGGGTACAGATATGAAGAAATGCTAGTTGGGGTTGATTAAGCCCAATTGTAACTATTATTAAACCAAGTTGACTAGATGTAGAAAATGCTACAATTTTCTTAATGTCGTTTTGTGTTAGAGCACAAATAGCTGTAAATAAAGTGGTTAATGCTCCGAGGCAGAGGCATGTTGTTAGGATGAAAGGGTTATTTTCCATTAAGGGGCTTATTCGAATTAGTAAAAAAATTCCAGCAACAACTATTGTGCTTGAGTGAAGTAGGGCAGATACCGGAGTGGGACCCTCTATAGCTGAGGGTAGTCATGGGTGTAGTCCGAATTGAGCTGATTTTCCTGTTGCTGCTAAGACTAACCCAAGTAGTGGTAGGGTTAGGTCTTTATCTTCAGCTAGTGTAAATATTTGGTTTATCTCCCAAGAATTTAGGTTTATAGCAATTCAGGCTATAAATAAAATTAGTCCAATGTCTCCAACTCGGTTGTATACAACCGCTTGGATAGCAGCTACGTTGGCATCGGCTCGTCCATATCATCATCCGATTAGAAGAAATGATATGATGCCAACCCCTTCTCATCCGATAAATAATTGAAATATGTTATTAGAGGTTACCAGAATTAATATAGCAATTAAGAATAGTAAGAGGTATTTAAAAAATTGATTTATAATAGGGTCGGAGTGTATATATCAGGATGCGAATTCTAGGATGGATCATGTGACGTATAAGGCTACGGGGGTGAAAATTACTGAGTATAGGTCAAATTTAAAACTGATGCTAATATCAAAGGTTGATGTGTTTATTCAAGATCAGGTAGTAATAATGGTTTCTAAACCTTCATTAATAAATAATATAAGGGGTAAGAGGCTAATTATGAATGATATTTTAACTGAATTTTTTACTCAAATGATAGATCAGTTATGTGAGTGGGGTTTGGTTGTTATTGTTGTAATTAGAGGTGTAGTTAAAAAAGCAAAAATAATTAAAAGACTTGAGGATATTATTAAAGAGGTGGATTGCATAACTACTGCTTGGATTTGCACCAAGGGTTTTTGGTTCCTAAGACCAATGGATTAACTAATATCCTTCAGAAGTTTCGAGTGAGCTCTGGGGTTAAACCAAAGGGGCAAAAATTAGCAGTTTATGTTGTCTTCGGACCTCTCTCGGTGGATAAAAGGATTTTAACCTTTATTTTTAGAATCACAATCTAATGTTCTTTTTGAACTATATCTACAGAAGATTCAACCTCATAATAGCTCAGGTTTAAGAATCAATAATATAAGTGGGATAAGGTGGAGTGTTATGATTAAATGCTCTCGGGAGTGTGATGGTTCTATATGAAGTAGGTGATTTGTTAATGGGCCTCGTTGGGTTGTTAGGAATAAATACAGTGAGTATGCTGCAGTAATTAGTGTTCCAAGGCCTGTAAGGGTTAAAGTTCAGGGTGATCAGTTAAATAAAGATGAGATGATTATTAATTCTCCTATTAAATTGGGTAAAGGGGGCAAAGCTATGTTTGCTAAGCTAGCAGTAAATCATCATATGGCTATTAGGGGTAATACTATTTGTAGGCCTCGTGCTAGAACTATCGTTCGGCTATGGGTTCGTTCATAGTTTGTGTTTGCTAAGCAAAATAGTGCTGATGAGGTTAATCCATGTGCAATTATTAATACCAGTGCTCCGGTGAAACCTCAGGGGGTTTGAATAAGGATACCTGTTGTAACTAGTCCTATATGACTAACTGAGGAATAGGCAATCAGGGATTTTAAATCATTTTGTCGTAAACAAATTAAGCCTGTTATAATAATTCCTCATAGGGCCAGGATCATAAAAGGGTAGCTTAGTTGTTTAGATAGGGGCTCTAAAATATTTATTAAGCGTATTATACCATATCCTCCTAGTTTTAATAACACTGCGGCAAGGATTATGGATCCTGCAATTGGTGCTTCGACGTGAGCCTTAGGTAGTCAAAGATGTACACCATAAAGAGGTATTTTTACAAGGAAAGCCATAAGGCAACCTATTCATCATAATTTATCTCCTAGTATGATTAGGTTTAAAGGGTTGGAGTGCTGTAGGGTTAATATGGATAAGGAGCCTGTTTTACTCTGAAGTATTAGTAGTGCAACAATTAAAGGAAGGGATCCAGCCAGGGTATAAAATAGGAAGTAAGTCCCTGCATTTAATCGCTCTGTTTGATTACCTCAACGGGTGATAATTAATAAAGTTGGAATTAATGTGGCTTCAAATATAATATAAAATATGATCAGTTCTGTAGCACTAAATGCTAAGATGAGAAATAGTTGTAAAGATGTGAGAAGTGAGATATATATTCGTTGTCGGTTAATAGGGTCATTAGTTGTATGGTTTTGACTAGCAAGGATTATTAATGGAAGAAGTCAGCATGTAAGGATTAATAAGGGGGTTGATAGTGGATCAGTTGCTATTAACCCATTTAGATTTGATCAAGCGGTTTCAGATGGTCAAGTTAACCAGGTTAGAGTAAATAAAGCAATGATAAGACTATGTGTTAATGTAGAAGATCATAATCATTTTTTAGGGGTTAATCAGATTGTGGGGATTAATATAATAGTTGGGATAAGGATTTTTAACATTGTAAAATATTTAAGGCTTGAAGGCGATCAGTTCCGTGCGTTCGAGAGGTTGCTACTAATAGGGCTAATCCAGCACTTGCTTCACATGCTGAAAAAGCAAGTATCAGTATGGGGGTGGGGGAGAAGCTAATTGAATTTAACTGAAGTGTTCATAAGGATAAGGCAACATATAATGATAATATCATTCCTTCTAAACATAAAAGGGCAGAGAGTAAATGATTTCGGTGAAAAGTTAATCCTATAAGTCCTAAGATAAATGTTGTTGAGAAAGCAAAGTGCACAGGTGTCATAAAACGATCGTGGATTTTAACCACGTGCTTTTGAGCCGAAATCAAGTGTTTTAATTATACTAATCGTTTATTCAGCTCATTCTAATCCTCCTTGGACCCATTCATAAATAAGGCCTAATGTTAGTAAAAGGACGACTGAAGACGCTCATATAAATGTGCTGGTGGGAGAAATTAATTGTATTCCTCACGGGAGTGGGAGAAGTAATGCAATTTCTAAGTCAAATAAAAGGAATAGAATTGCTACTAAAAAAAATCGTAGCGAAAATGGAAGGCGGGCTGATCCTAGCGGGTCAAAACCGCATTCATAAGGTGATAGTTTTTCCACATCTGGGTTTATTTGGGGCAATCAGAATGATACTAAAGCTAGTAAGATAGAAAGGGTGGTTGTAATTAGTAGAGTTGTGATTAACAAGTTCATTATCTTTTCTTGGATTTTAACCAAGACCAGGTGATTGGAAGTCACTTATACTTTTTAGTACTAAAAAGATAAGATCCTCATCAATAAATTGAGACATAAAGGAATAGTCAGACAACATCGACAAAATGTCAGTATCATGCGGCGGCTTCAAATCCAAAGTGATGTTCTGATGTAAAATGGTATTGAATTTGTCGAATTAGGCAAACTGCTAGGAATGTTGACCCAATGATAACATGTAATCCATGGAATCCTGTTGCTACAAAAAAGGTTGATCCGTAAACACCATCAGCAATAGTGAAAGGGGCTTCATAATATTCCATTACTTGAAGGAATGTGAAATAAAACCCTAGTAGAATAGTTAGGGTAAGTGAGTGGATGGCTTGTTTTCGCTCCCCTTCTATAATGCTATGATGAGCTCAGGTTACTGTAACACCAGAGGCGAGTAGGACTGCTGTGTTAAGAAGGGGTACTTCGAAAGGATCAAGTGTAATTACTCCAGAGGGGGGTCAACAACCTCCTAATTCTGGGGTTGGAGCTAGGCTAGAGTGGTAAAAAGCTCAGAAGAACCCTAGGAAGAAGAAAACTTCTGAGGTGATGAACAGGATTATACCATAACGTAATCCCTTTTGAACTGGTGGGGTGTGATGTCCCTGGAATGTTCCTTCTCGGATAATATCCCGTCATCATTGAATTATTGTTAAAAGCAGTAAGATTAATCCAATTGTTATCAAAACAGTCGAATTAAAGTGGAATCAAATAGCTAACCCTGAAGTTATTAGAAGGGCTGCGATTGCACCTGTAAGGGGTCAGGGGCTTGGATCTACTATGTGGTACGCATGTGCTTGATGGGCCATTAAACATTTTCTTGTAGATAAAGGCTTAATAATAGTACGAAAACATAGGCTTGGATTATAGCAACGGCTACTTCCAATAATGTTAGTAAGAATAATAAAACTGTTGTTAATAATGCAATTGTGGGTATTAACGGCATTAGCACGAATGCTGCTGTTGCAATGAGTTGGATAAGTAAGTGTCCTGCAGTTAAATTTGCTGTTAGTCGAACGCCTAGGGCAATAGGTCGAATAAATAGGCTAATTGTTTCAATAATGATAAGTACAGGGATTAGTGGCACAGGTGTGCCTTCTGGCAGTAAATGGCCTAGAGAGTGTGTTGGTTGATTTCGTATCCCAATAATAACAGTTGCTAGTCATAAAGGTACAGCTAGTCCTATGTTTAATGATAGTTGGGTTGTAGGGGTGAAGGTGTAGGGAAGTAACCCTAATATGTTTAGGGAGATTAGGAAAATTATTAAAGATGCAAAAATTAATGCTCATTTATGGCCTGCTGTGTTTAAAGGGAGGAGAAGTTGTTTTGTAAATAAGTTGATAAATCAGTTTTGTAGTGTGAGTATGCGATTATTGATTCAACGAGAGGAAGGGGTAGGAAATATGATTCAAGGAATTATAATAGCTAAAGCTATTAATGGGATTCCTAAAAATATGGGACTAGAGAATTGGTCAAAGAAGCTTAGTGTCATTGTCAGTTTCAAGGGGTTGTTTCTAATGTTTTAGTGCTTAGAACATTTGGTTCATTAGGGTATTTATGTGCTATTACTTTAGGCGGGATAATAGTAATAAAGATTAATCATGTAAATAGTAGAATTATTAATCAAGGTGATGGATTTAATTGAGGCATGTCGCTAAGGGTGGTTGGAAGTCACCAGTTTTTAGCTTAAAAGGCTAACGCTGAGGTCCTATTTAGCTTCTTAACGAGGCGTCTTCAAGTATGAGTGATGATCAGTTTTCAAATTGTTCTAAGGGTACTGCTTCTACTACAATAGGTATAAAGCTGTGGTTAGCACCACAGATTTCTGAACATTGTCCATAAAACACTCCTGGTCGTGATGTGATAAAAGCTGTTTGGTTTAATCGTCCTGGTACTGCATCTATTTTAACTCCTAAGGAAGGTACTGCTCATGAGTGAAGTACGTCTTCTGCAGATACTAATACTCGAATTGGTGATTCAACTGGGATTACTATACGATGATCTGCTTCTAATAATCGGAATTGGCCTGGTGTTAGGTCTTGGGTTGGGATTATGTATGAGTCAAAGGCTAGGTCTTCATAATCAGTGTACTCATAACTTCAGTATCATTGATGTCCAACTGCTTTGATTGTAAGATGAGGGTCGTTTACTTCATCTATTAAGTATAAAATTCGTAAAGATGGGAGTGCGATTAGGATTAGAATAATTGCGGGAAGAACAGTCCAGATGATTTCGATTTCTTGTGAGTCTAATAAGAATTTGTTTGTTAGTTTTGTAGTGACTATAGCTACAATAATATAAAGCACCAAAGTGCTAATCAGGAATACAATTATTAATGCATGATCGTGGAAGTGAAGTAGTTCTTCTATTACAGGTGATGCTGCGTCTTGAAAACCTAGTTGTGAGGGATAAGCCATTATTAAAGATATGTAGGGGTTTAACCAACAACTCTGCCTTGACAAAGCAGTATAATATTTTACTAATATCTTAATTAGTTATATAAAGAAAGTGACAGAACGGTTTTGTGGGTGGCTTGAAACCATTTAATGGGGGTTCAATTCCCTCCTTTCTCGTTTAATTATTTGTTTGTACTTGAACAAAAGCAGGTTCTTCAAATGTGTGGTAGGGTGGGGGACATCCGTGTAACCATTCAATGTTTGTTGAAGCTAGTTCGACTATGAGGACTTCTCGTTTAGCAGCAAATGCTTCTCAAATAATAAATAAAAATATAATTACGGCGATTAGGGATACAAGAGATCCAATAGAGGAAATAGTATTTCATAGAGAATATGCATCTGGATAATCAGAGTATCGTCGTGGTATACCGGCTAACCCTAAAAAATGTTGAGGAAAAAATGTTAGGTTTACACCTGCAAACATTACGCCAAAGTGAATTTTGGTTCAAGAGCTGTGTAGTGTGTAGCCTGTAAATAAGGGGAACCAGTGCACAAATCCTGCTATAATTGCAAATACGGCACCTATTGATAATACATAATGGAAATGGGCAACTACGTAATAAGTATCATGTAAAACAATATCTAATGAGGAGTTTGCTAGCACAATGCCTGTTAACCCTCCAACAGTAAATAAAAAAATAAAGCCTAAAGCTCATAATAGAGGGGTTTCTCATTTAATAGAGCCTCCATGTAATGTGGCAAGTCAGCTAAATACTTTTACACCTGTGGGGATGGCAATAATTATTGTTGCTGAAGTAAAATATGCCCGGGTGTCTACATCCATTCCTACAGTAAACATATGGTGAGCTCAGACGATAAATCCTAGAAGTCCAATTGCTATTATTGCTCAAACCATACCCATATAACCAAAAGGTTCTTTTTTACCAGAATAATAAGCTACAATATGCGAGATTATACCAAAACCTGGGAGGATGAGAATATATACTTCAGGGTGCCCAAAGAATCAGAATAAATGTTGATAAAGGATAGGATCTCCTCCTCCAGAAGGGTCAAAGAATGTTGTATTTAAATTCCGATCCGTTAAAAGCATAGTAATACCAGCTGCTAATACAGGTAGGGATAGTAAGAGTAGAACTGCAGTTACTAAAACTGCTCATACAAACAGTGGTGTTTGATATTGTGAGATTGACGGGGGTTTTATATTAATAATAGTAGTAATAAAGTTAATAGCTCCGAGGATTGACGAAACACCTGCTAAATGGAGGGAGAAAATTGTTAAGTCCACTGAAGCTCCAGCATGTGCTAGGTTGCCTGCTAATGGGGGGTAAACAGTTCAACCTGTTCCTGCACCGGCTTCTACTCCTGATGAGGCAAGGAGAAGGAGGAAAGAAGGTGGTAATAATCAAAAACTCATATTGTTTATCCGAGGGAAGGCTATATCAGGCGCTCCAATTATTAAAGGAATTAATCAATTACCAAAACCCCCAATCATAATTGGTATTACCATAAAAAAAATTATTACGAAAGCATGGGCAGTTACGATAACATTATAGATTTGATCATCCCCTAGTAAAGCTCCTGGCTGACTTAGTTCTGCTCGAATTAATAGGCTGAGTGCGGTGCCGACTATTCCGGCTCAAGCACCAAATACTAAGTATAGGGTGCCGATGTCTTTGTGATTAGTTGAGAAAAATCATCGTGTGATTGTCACAGGTAGGATGGCTGAGTAAGCGGTGGATTGTAATCCCACATACAGAGGTTTGAGCCCTCTTCATACCAAGCCCTGAGGTGTATTACATATAAGATTGCAAATCTTAAGTGGCCAATTAATTTTTGCCGGGGCTTTCCCCCGCCTTTTCGCCTTTCAAGGCGGGGGAAAGTAGATGGATGCTCGCTGGTTAGAGTGTCTAGCTGTTAACTAGGAAATTGTAGGATCGAGGCCTTCCCATCTAGTAAGGCTTTAGCTTAATTAAAGTGTCTGTTTTGCATACAGTAGATGTGGGTTAGTCACCTGCAAGTCTTATCAAGGGTTAGGGGATTTTCACTCCTACTTAAGGCTTTGAAGGCCTTTGGTCTGTATTAACCTAAACTCTTAGCTAACAATAGTTATAATACCGGGTAGAAGGGGAAGAAGTGTTAGTGATAGTATTGTTGAGATAGATAAGTGAATGGTGGGTTGTTTGGTATTAAATCGTCATTGGTTAGTAATAGGGGTGGTGTTAGGTGATAGGGTTAGTGTTATAGCATAAGAGAGTCGTAGGTAGAAGTAAAGGCTAAGCAGAGCAGATAAAGCCGTGATTGTCGCAACTATGTTTAGGTCTTGTTTTGTCAGTTCTGATAAGATTATTCATTTTGGGCCAAATCCTGTAAGTGGTGGTAAACCTCCTAATGATAAGAGGATTAGTGGGCTTAGCGCGGTAATAGTAGGTGATTTTGATCAGGATGTTGCGAGTGAATTGATAGAGGTTGTTTTGTTTATTTTAAATAAGCAGAAGATAGAAAATGTTATAAAGATATAAATTATAAGGGTGATAAGTGTTAGAGATGGTGAGAATTGTAAGACAAGAATTATCCAACCAATATGGGCAATTGATGAGTAGGCTAGGATTTTTCGTAATTGTGTCTGATTTAAGCCCCCTCAACCTCCAATCATGGTTGATATGATTGCTATTGTAATTATTACTGAGTTATTTAGGTTTATTTGTACTAATAGTGAGAATGGAGCTAGTTTTTGTCAGGTGGATATAATTAATCCGGTTGTAAGATCTAGACCTTGAAGGACTTCTGGTAGTCATGTATGAAGAGGAGCTAAACCAATTTTTAAGGCTAGGCCTAGTATTATAATGGTTGAGGATATTGGGTGAGATAATTCATTAATGTCTCATTGTCCGGTAATTCATGCGTTAGTAGAACTAGCAAATAGGATTATTGCTGCAGCTGTGGCTTGAGTAAGGAAGTATTTTGTGGAAGCTTCTACAGACCGTGGGTGGTGGTGTTGTGCTATTAAAGGAATGATTGCGAGTGTATTAATTTCTAGGCCTATTCATGCTAGTAATCAATGTGAGCTTATAAATGTAATTGTAGTACCTAATCCTAAGCCTAGTAAAAAAATTGATATAATATAAGGGTTCATTAGTAAAGGGAGGGTTTTAACCTACATTTTTGGGGTATGGGCCCAAGAGCTTTATTTAGCTGACTTTACTCTAGGAAGTGGTGTAGTAGGAAGCACCAAGAGTTTTGATCTCTTAAGTGGGGTTCGAGTCCTCTCTTTCTAAGGAATTAGGGGGATTTTAACCCCCATGATACACTCTATCAAAGTGGTCCTTTAGTATTCAGGCATAATTCCTCTATATATGGGGCGGAAGTCCGGCTAGTGCTAGAGGTGTTGATAAATGTCAAATAATTAAAGCTAGGGTTAAAGGTAGGAAATTTTTTCAAATAAGGTGTATTAGTTGATCGTATCGAAATCGTGGGTAGGAGGCTCGAACTCATAAAAATAATACTGATAATATGGTTGCTTTTAGTATGAGGTTTGCTGTTATTAGTTCTGGTATTGAGGGAATATGGTATGTCCCTAGAAAAAGGATTGTTGATAGGGTATTTATAAGTAAGATATTAGCGTATTCTGCAAGGAAGAATAGTGCGAAAGGCCCTCCTGCATATTCAACATTAAAACCCGAAACAAGCTCTGATTCTCCTTCTGTTAGATCAAATGGTGCTCGGTTTGTTTCAGCTAGTGTGGAGATATATCATATTGCTGCTAAAGGTCATGCTGGGATGATTAATCATAGGCTTTCTTGTGTGATACCAAATGATTGAAGTGTAAAATTACCAGTGAAGATAATTAGTGCTAGTAGGATTAATCCTAAGCTTACCTCATATGAAATGGTTTGTGCTACTGCTCGTAATGCTCCGATTAATGCATATTTTGAATTGGATGCTCATCCTGATCCTAGGATTGAGTAGACTGCTAGACTTGATAATGCTAAGATAAAGAGCATTCCCAAATTAACATTAATTACAGGATGGGGTATTGGTAGAGGGGCTCATAATATAAGGGCAAGTGTGAGTGCTAATATAGGGGTAGCTAAAAATAAGATTGGTGAAGATGTAGATGGTTTTACTGGTTCTTTAATAAATAGTTTTACTCCATCTGCGATTGGTTGTAGTAAGCCAAAAGGTCCTACGATATTGGGTCCTTTTCGGTGTTGTATATAGCCTAGTACTTTTCGTTCTAGAAGGGTTAAGAAAGCAACTGCTAGTAAGACAGGGATAATGTATAATAATGGGTTAATAATTTGTGTTATAACTGTGGTAATCATAGTTAAGAAGAGGATTTGAACCTCTATTCAAAGGGCTTAGGTCTTTTGCAATAACCGGACTCTGCCATCTTAACATGTAGTTATATTCTAGGTTGTTTTGTGTTGTTTAACCTTTAATATTTTTTCAAGGGTTAAAGAGGGGGCTTGTTTTAAAACATGGGCCCACCCTTCTTGGTCCTTTCGTACTGAAGAAGGGCACATTATAGATAGAAACTGACCTGGATTGCTCCGGTCTGAACTCAGATCACGTAGGACTTTAATCGTTGAACAAACGAACCCTTAATAGCGGCTACACCATTAGGATGTCCTGATCCAACATCGAGGTCGTAAACCCTCTTGTCGATAGGGACTCTTAAAGAGGATTGCGCTGTTATCCCTGGGGTAACTAGGTTCGTTGATCGGTCAGTGCCGGATCTATTGGTCAAATATTTTGGTACTTAGAAATGACTTTCTTGGGTGTAAGGTTTTCACCTCAATCCTCACGGAGGTTTTATTTTACTCCGCGGTCGCCCCAACTAAAGATATTAAGATGAGGTTATAGATTTATTATCTTTTACAAGGTTTAATTATTAATAAACTCGTCTATTCATCTAAAGCTCCACAGGGTCTTCTCGTCTTATAAGTCAATTCCCGCTTCTGCACGGAAAGATCAATTTCATTAACTGGAGTAAGGAGACAGTTTAGCCCTCGTTATGCCATTCATACAGGTCTTTATTTAAAAGACAAGTGATTGCGCTACCTTTGCACGGTCAAAATACCGCGGCCGTTAAACTTGCGGTCACAGGGCAGGCGGGACCTCTTATTCTCATATTATGCAAGAGGCGGTGTTTTTGGTAAACAGGCGAGGCTAATATTTTATGTTTGCCGAGTTCCTTCTTACTCTTTTAGTTTATCCTGGTTAGCAATCCAGTGTGGGGTGGATGATTTTTATTGTTGTTTTTTCTAGTTATTTGTTTTTACAACATTTCCCTCAATATAAGGGATCATTAATTTTCGGTGTTAGTTCGATCCGAAGCACACTTTTGCTAAAGGAGAGAATCTTCTACTTCTCTTATTACTCATATTAACATTATCGCTTTCATGTATTATGAAAAGGCCTGATTTATTTATGGGTTTAAAAATGTTTATCTGAATTAAAAGTATTATTAGTGCTTGAGCTTTAACGCTTTCTGTTTTGATGGCTGCTTTCAGGCCCACAAAGGCATGTGAGTACTTTGTTGTTTATGATTTTTAACCTCATAATTAAGGTTGTATCCTATGTCAAAAGAGCTGTACCCCTTTTGACTAACTCTATATTACTATTAACTAAATCTATACTGTTTATACTTTAATTGATTTTGGGGGTAAGATAGGCTGAACTTTTATTCATTTCTCAGGCAACCAGCTATAACTAAGCTCGTTTGGTTTATCACCTCTACTCAGAGCTCACCCCAACCTTTTGCCACAGGTACGGGTTTGTCCATTTGTTCTGACTGTCTCGGAGTAGCTCGCTTAGTTTCGGGGTAACAAACTAAAGATCTCTTTGCTTGAATTATCTTGTTAAACCATGATGCAAAAGGTACAAGATTTAATCTTTGCTATTATTAACTTAAATATTTGTTTAATTTCTTTTTCAGCTTTCCCTTGCGGTACTGATTTTATAGCTTCATTATTCCTTTTCAGTCTCCCTTACTTGGGTTATAAAATGTTTTAATGTAGTTTTTTGGGGTATTAGGGGTTATTTTTAATTTTTATTTGAATTTAGTGTTTGAGCTAGCATTTGAGTATCAGGGCAGTTCTATTTGCAAGAACAACTTCTCGGTGTAAGTGAGATGCTTTAACTACTTTAGCTATGCTCTGGTATTCCAAGCACACCTTCCGGTACACTTACCATGTTACGACTTGCCTCCCCTTGTATTTTATTTTGGTTTTAATTAATTGTAAATTTGTTGTTGGGGAGAGTGACGGGCGGTGTGTGCGCGCTTTAGAGCCGATTTCAGATGAACACTCTATTTTCTTCTTACTGCTAAATCCTCCTTTAGGTTTATGTTTCAATATACCATCCGTATTCATTAGTAAATGAGTGTAGCCCATTTCTTTCCCTATTATAAACTACACCTCGACCTGACGTTTTGGGTTATAACTAGTTTTGCTCACTATTGTTCTTTCACAAGGTAAGCTGACGACGGCGGTATATAAATTGATTAAGCAAAATAGGGTGAGGTTTAACGGGGGTTATCAGTTATAGAACAGGCTCCTCTAGGTGGGTGTAAAGCACCGCCAAGTCCTTTGGGTTTTAAGCTGGTGCTCGTAGTACCCGGGCGAGTATGTTGTAATTACTATACTTTAGTTTAAGGCTATGCATAGTGGGGTATCTAATCCCAGTTTGTTTCATAGCTTTCGTGGGTTCAGTTTTGTAAAGTCACTTTCGTAAATGAATTTCATGTCTTCGGATGCGTATAACAGCTTGGAAGATGTTTAACTTTAGTTTTTTAATACTTAACCACTCTTTACGCCGATTTCTATTATCTTGAGCCTCTCGTATAACCGCGGTGGCTGGCACGAGTTTTACCGGCTCTAAGAACCTTAACTAAGTCAAGTTTGCACTTATGGCTTAATATTTATCACTGCTGAAGTTCCCTTGGGGGTGTGGCTAAGCAAGGTGTTATGGGCAATTTTATGTGCCTGATACCAGCTCCTTGATCTCATAAGAGGGTTAAGGGCATTCTCACGGGGGTGCGGATGCTTGCATGTGTAAGTTTGGTTATAAATAATAGTAAAGCTAGGACCAAGCCTTTGTGCTTTCGGAACTTTCTAGGGTTCATAATAACATCTTCAGTGTTATGCTTTAAGATTTAAGCTACGATGGC